TCAATTTTTGGAAACTTAGAAAGTTCTTCTGTCAAACCCTGATCAATGAACCTACAAAATCCTTCAAATTGTATCTGATTAAATCCAGGTATTGTGGACATTGCGTCTATCCCGGATTCTTTTGAAATTGGCAGTGATTTATACTCATCCATATCGAATTCTCCAAAAAACAAAAACAAAAATAAATACCATTTTGGCTGGCTCATTATCCATCAAATCAAATCCTATAGATCTAACAATGATGGAATTTCGATTCTATGAATCTTTGACTGGAATCTATGAGATAGGTGGAGTAAAAATTTATACTTAACTTAAATTGGCATTTTTAAGAGATGCAAATGGAACGGAATTGATAAAACAGTCCTAGAAACAGAATTCTCCCACTTAGGCTTACTATGTTTTAGGATTTTTTTTAGAATATCAAAACGGATTCAGTTTCTTATATTATAATGTATAACGGTATTTATATTCTAATCTACTTGAATATTGAATACCAGAAAACCATCTGAATTTGTATTTATTACACGTTAAACACGTGCAAAAATACCTCGTCTGGCCGTCTTCTTGCTTTGTTTAATGCTCTCCTTTCTCTCCTTTCCGTGGTCAATTGACAGCCTGACTTAGGGCGAAATATAATTGCATCGCGCAGACCAAAATAATCTTTTGGTTACTCACTGCGAATACTGAAAGAAGAAAGAAAGTTCTCGACCTTTGTTTTTCGGTTTGATTCAGAAACTTTATTTCATTGGTCTTTCTCGTCTTTCTCTTTTTCAAGTTTCAAGATTGTATAGTTTAATGGTAAAGTTTGATTACCATTAACCCCCAGAATAGTTAACGAGTCTTTCGGTTTGATCCTATTCATCTCCTAAAGGGGCCTGCACCTATCCGATTTTTTATGTTTTCCTTATGCTGATCCTCGGCCCCTATGGTCCAGCGGTTTCACGACTTCTCTCTTTCACGGAGATAACGAGGGTTCAAGTCCCTCTGGGGGTAAATCATGCCCATAGGAATGATATTTTCAATCGTCTAAAATCAATTAGGCGTTGGGTCGATGCCCGAGTGGTTAATGGGGACGGACTGTAAATTCGTTGACAATATGTCTACGCTGGTTCAAATCCAGCTCGGCCCAACAATTCGCCAATCTACCATCAGATGGTAGAACCCTCTTGTTATTAAGAAATACCTGATACGAGAGAATAAAAAAGAATCGAAATTTTCTGCTAGATCCCTTCTGATTCCCCTGGGATTGTAGTTCAATAGGCAAGAGCACCGCCCTGTCAAGGCGGACGTTGCGGGTTCGAGCCCCGTCAGTCCCGACGGATCCAATAAGTACATCAATTCGCCTCTCCATTTTCTGTGAAATAAGGGACAGAGAGCATAATTTAATTCCGAAGGTCTTTCCCCCCCTTTTTTCAGGATTCTGTCGAAGAAAGAACAAACCCTAAACTAAAATGAAAATAACTAAAATAGTGAAGTTGATAGAATATTCCATCTTTGCTCCCGCGACTCATCTTTATCATACTTCTTTGTCTTCCAAAGAAAATTGGATCATTAAAAAAACGGCGTTTAGAACCTAATTCCTCTCTTTTTCCACTTCGCAATTCCTCTCTTTTTCCACTTCGCTTTGTATTGTTTGTTGGGGTTTTGTAGTTAATGGAAAGGGACGGGTGGTTAGATGCTACTTCATTTGATGGTTCTACAAGGAAGACCTAAGGTAGGTTATAGAAAAGACGGATAAATAAAGGAATTTTGGATTGGGCCGGGAATCCAATCTTGGATTCGGTATGGATAAAAGATCTTCGTATGTTATACTATTCAATTCTCGACGACGAATTAATTTAATAGCTCAGATATTGTTATTCATGATATTGATCCGATTCAAGATCATCGATAGGGAATGCATTCATTGAATTGACAGGTGAAAGATTTATCATCTCTATGGGATTAAATCCCGAGTTATTGTGAAATAAAAAAAACGATGAGATTATGGAAGTAAATATTCTTGCATTTATTGCTACTGCACTGTTCATTTTAGTTCCTACTGCTTTTCTACTTATAATTTACGTAAAAACAGTCAGTCAAAATGATTAATTACTTTAGTTGAAGAAATCAAATGAAAAGGATTCTATTTTTGCGTCTTAAATGAAATCAACGGGCTATAATCGGCGGTATTCTATGAGATCCGAGAGTATGGTAAGTAAGAAATAAATTTATTTCTTACCATACTCTCTATTAGTGTTATTGTAGTGTATAAAGTTGTACTTGACTTTCTAATAAAGTTGGTACTATATTAGCTTTTATCTTCAATATCTGTAGTTATTAATCCATATATGGAATTGACGTAGGACCCAATTCTATTTCTTTGATACATCTATTTATTCCGATAATAATCGTTTTACTGTTATAGAATACATTTCTCCACTAGAATTCAATGGAATTTCGAAATGAAGATTTTTTTATTTCAAAATTATTTCAATTCAAATAAAAAAATGCGTTGCAGAACGATCTATAAAACAATTGATACCGTTTCATTCCTCAACTAAATTAGGAGTGCTTCTAAAGTCCACTTCTTCCCCATACTACGAGTGAAAGGGAAAATGTAAAGACTACCATTAAAGCAGCCCAAGCGAGACTTACTATATCCATGTGAATTATGTCCCTTATCTCTATGATAGAATTATTCCATTATTGCTCACTAATAATAGTAGAATCAATGGTCCAGAGTCAAAAAGGGATTCTGGCCAAACACTATTCATGAACCAATCAAATAAATCCATTTCTAAAAAATTACTATATGATATGATTTCTAATATGCAAAGACTAAACACAAGTAAAATACACAATGATACCACAAAGGAATGTTACTAATGGAACATGTAGTAATAAAATAAGAGGGCCATTCTTTTTTTTTGCCTTCATAAGTAAAAATAGCGAAATTGCTATCTATTACATACTTTTCTTTCCTATTTGATCTAATCCGTACCCTTTCCCGATTGTCTCTCTGAAGCAGTTGGGAGATAGTATATTATACTCTTCAGGAGGGGAAAAAATGATTTTTTTCACTTTTTCTATACTTTTTCTATAAAAAAGTAAATTATCCATCCAATCTCACTCTAATAGTGATTCAATGCCTGAACACTCAGAGATTCTTGCGAGTCTATATTCGATTCGTTTGTTGATGAGGCGGCACCCGGATTTGAACTGGGGAAAAAGGATTTGCAGTCCCCCGCCTTACCACTCGGCCATGCCGCCAAAACGATACATAATAGTAGAAAATTTTCCCTTTTTGGGTTGGATTACTAAACTTTAGTTTATTGTACTTGCATCGTGCATCCTTTTTTTAATCCTTTTTCTAAATTTAGAAAAATTAGAAAATAACCCCTTTATTACCCTTTTGATTTTTACCCTTTTGATTGTATTTGATCCACCCCTTCGATTGATTGTATAGTATCTCAAAACGCACAATGCCGAAAAACTTACCCTCACTTTTCTATTGAAAAATCAAATGTATATTTTCATCCAAAAAAGACAAAATTTATGACAAATGGGAACCATTAACTATTCGTTGACGGAGAATTCCTGAATGATTCTTGGGTTTGAATCTAAAATTTGGTTTGCCTAATGACATAAGAAAATACAAATTGATACATACTTAATCAGTATTGATTCTTTTGAATCAAAAATCCTTCTCAATTTCCATTATAACAAAAATTATAAGTATATGTAAACCCCAGAGCGTAAATTGTTACACAGATACCAAATTGGGTATCTTTTTTATATTGCCTATAAATAAAGGGAATTTGTTGGAACAAAAAAAGGCCCGGCTGGGTATTGACCGGGCCAGGCCCAAAAGGCACTTCGAACAAAATAAAAGCAAGAAGGTCTTCCTTATTTATCTTTCTATTTGGATCTTTCGAGCATCTAAATGGAATTGCTAATTATATAATAACGATAAAGAATGTCAAAGAAATACTTTCTTTAATCCTTACTTGATGTGTAATGTAAGATAGTAATTATCTTTTTCAATTGGGAGAGATGGCTGAGTGGACGAAAGCGGCGGATTGCTAATCCGTTGTACGAGTTATTCGTACCGAGGGTTCGAATCCCTCTCTTTCCGTTTCCGTTGATGACTTTCCATTTTTTTCTTTCAAATTTCGCAACCCCCTTTTTTTATTTTACTAGTTAAACGTGTGGAATAGATAAAACAAAATCTTAATAAAATTGTAAAATCAAGCAAGAAAAACGAAATTTTTATTTTATTCTTCACGTCCAGGATTACGTCCTGGATCATTGGATAGGAATCCAAAGATGAAGAGAGAAACAAAGAATATTACTACTGTGTAAACGAAAAGTTTGAGAGTAAGCATTACACAACCTCCAAGATCATTTTTTGAAAAAGGAAAACGAGAAAAGATAATAGATCCTCCATTTTTATATCACATATCCTATTTTGACACCAAGAAATGAATTCTAGAAATAGAAAATAATTTTCATAAATTCAAATGAAGTTGAAATTTGTAATAAGAGTCTTTGATTACCACAAATCACTTTCATACCCACAATTAGATATTGTAAGGAACCCTAACCTAATAAGGTCTTTCGCCGGAAAAAGGGTTAGAATCGGGAAATGGGGCGAACCAGATTTTTCGCAGCTATCCAAGAATTTCAATGTTTGAATCGAAGGTTCATACTGTCAGACTTATTTGATCTTATCAATTGTTATAATTTTTCTCGAATAAATCATGAATTTTCTAGGATAGTATTAAAGATCTTATCGAAAACTTACAGCAGCTTGCCAAACAAAGGCTAAAAGAAAAAAGAACAGGGGTATTACTGGCATAATATCTACGATTGGATTCAAAAAAGCATAGGCTTCGGGCAATTTGGCGAAGAAAAGACTACTCGGATAAAGGGCAGAATTAAGACAGATCAAACTAAAGATATTAAGCATAACAGACATTTTGTTCGTCGAGATAATTGCATTTTGATTGAGTTATTGATATAAGGAAAAATGAAGAAAGTAAGGTAGACAAAAAAATCCTTCTTTTTCCACCCAATCAAAAATCCTCCAATTCTCAAAGGAGAATAGAAGAAATCATACTTTCATACAATATCTTAATTGAATTATATGTAATGATCAATAAATTCAGTTGAATTCTAGATATACACATGTCAAAATCCTAGCACGAATCTATAATATAGTCTATAAAGAATAAAGATTTTCTATAGATAGTTGGACTGGAATTGACGAACACTTAATACCAATATTATTCTTTATTAGTGTCCAATAAAAATATAAATGGGGCGTAGCCAAGTGGTAAGGCAACGGGTTTTGATCCCGCTATTCGGAGGTTCGAATCCTTCCGTCCCAGAGCATATTCATTGTATCCGAATACAGCTTTTTTGTTCAACAAGATTCTGTTTCAAGGCCTAATATTGGATAGAATATGATTCTTCTTTCTTTTCTGATTTTGAATGATTCTTTTCGTAATCATATCTCAGTTTTTCACAAACTGAACTAAATCTGGTTCAAATGACATCCAAATGTAACTGAATCCTTTTGTGATCCAGATAAGATGGGACATAGATCACAGTTGCAGAAAGATTACTTAACCTCAGGTTAAATAAAATATGAAAATACATATAAAACGAGGAAGTGCTTAGCCTATAGGTATGTATTGTTATCCTATTTCAGTGACAATAGTCTTTCCATTTTTGTGAAAAATAATTTGCATCCCTAAAATATTAAAATTTAAATATTTAACAATGATATTTATTTTTATTGTTCGATCTATTTATCTTATTTGCTTTAAATCATTGACAATTCGACTCGAAAAGAAACATAGATTTATCTTTCTTATGATAATCAAATATAGTCTTTACTGTAAAACTTGACTCAAATAATGATGTATAAGGATGTATAAGTAGGAAACTTTTTCAATTATCAAGATTTGTAATGATTCCTTATGGGTTGAATCTTTGGGAAGTTGGAAATGGGTCAGTCTATCTTATTGAGTCACTTGAAGAGGCAGAGTCAAATAGAATTTATTTATTCGTGTTATTTCTGTTAGTTATGTTATTTCTATATTTATATTTCTTCATATTTCTATTATATATTTTTTTTAGATAGAGATTTATAGAAAAATGTTTCCTTCATATAAAAAAGACGGGGTCTTGCTAAGATTTTTTCAGAAAAATATTTATTATCTATGTAGATAAGAAAAAATATAAATTACTATGTCTCTGTACCGACTGAACCAATGACTATTCATGATTCCATAATTGAATCAATTCCATACTGGTTCCAAATTAGAGGAATGTTATGGTAAAACTTCGTTTAAAACGATGTGGTAGAAAGCAACGTGCGACTTGAAGGACACGATCCGGTGTGGATTCTTATTCTTACATCCACCATTTTATATAGGAATGAAGGTGCTCTTGGCTCGACGTCGTTTGTTCTATTCTACTAGAACCCTTCTTTTTTTATTGGGTTGTAATGTAAATAGTTCATGATGGAGCTCGAGTAGAAAGTATTGATTAATTTCTCAGGGGCAACGATCTAGGGTTAATGCCAATCAATAAATTGGAACAACTTCGTAAGTATATCTTCGATATAGAAATTGAAAGGATCCGATTCGAGCAAATTTTCAATTCAAAAAAATTTGTTGGAACGGCTAAAACTTTTTTCGATCCACAGTGTATCGCGCGCGAATCAACCGTCGGTATGATTCTTTGATAGAAAGAAATCACAAAAGGGGTATGTTGCTACCATTTTGAAAGGATTAAGAAGCACCGAAGTAATGTCTAAACCCAAGGATTTAAAACAAAGATAAAGGATCCCAGAACAAGGAAACACCACTTCAATTGTCTCACAGATCCGAATAAAGAATCCAAATAGATTTTAAACGAGACAAAAGGGGGGTTAAAGACCACTCAATAAAAAAATATCTTAAATAAAAATCTTTAAGATATTTGAGAATTATTCAACTTGAGTTATGAGTACAAATGATTTTTTATTTTTTCAGGAAGGGTGCTAAATAAATATGAGTTAAATTATAGGCTAATTTATTTTACGGATTCCTTTCCTATTTATTAGAATTTTATCCATAGACAAAACTTCGAATCATTTTTTCTCGAGCCGTACGAAGAGAAAACTTCCTATACGGTTCTAGGGGGGGGGGGGTTCTTTTTCATCTACATCTATCCCGATGAGCCGTCTATCGAATCGTTGCAATTGATGTTCGATCCCGAAGAGAAGGAAGAGATCTTCGGAAAGTGGGTTTTTATGATCCGATCAAGAATCAAACTTATTTAAACGTTCCCGCTATTCTCTATTTCCTTGAAAAAGGCGCTCAGCCTACAGGAACTGTTCAGGATATTTTAAAAAAGGCAGAGGTTTTTAAAGAACTTTCCCCTAAGGAAGCGAAATTCAATTAAATTAAGGAAATAAAAGCTAAGGGTAGGATAGTGATTTCTATATAATTTTGAATATCTTTTCTA